AAGGAGGAATTGAAAAAAAAAATATATCGGATTTTTTAGTCCATAACAATATGTATTTCATCAATCTAAGTGGAATAAGCAAAGTGGATTCCTTGTTGGTTAATTGAGTTACAATGAAAACCACACAATTGATTAAGGAAATGTCCGAATTTGTTTGATAGTTAATAAGATCAATAAACTAAGGTTTTGTCGTTCTAGGCCATCGGATTCGACGGAAACAATGATAAATAAATACGAATACAGCAAAAAAGGGGGGGGGATCAAAAAAACAAGTAGAGAAAAATTATACAAAGTTATATACAAGTTGCTACCCCCCCTTGGTATTTCTTTAATTGAATTTCATTTGATTAGACGGAAGTTCCTTAAAAAGTTCCGCTTTCTTTAAAAGATTCTGAACAGTTCCTGTGGGTTGAGCACCCTTTTCAAGGAAATATAGAATAACAGGAACATTTAAATAAGTTTGATTTTTCATTGGATCATAAAAGCCCACTTTGCTAAGATCTTTTCCTTCTCTTCGGGATCGAACATCAATTGCAACGATTCGATAGATGGCTCATTGGGATAGGTGTAGATGAACAATACCCCCCCCAGAACCGTATAGGAAGTTTTCTCCTCGTACGGCTCGAGAAAAAATGATTTGATTCGAAGTTTTGTCTATGTATGCAATTCTAATAAATTAAATGACAAATGGGCCTATAAAATCAATTAGACTATGATCTCAGTCTTTTTTTCTTCCTGAAAAGGAAAAAGAAACCATTCATACTCATAACTCAAGTTGGATAACTCTTCAAATAGTTCAAAGGAAAAATTTTTAGTCAATTTTATTTATTGAGTAGTCTTTACCCCCTTCTGTTTGTCTCATTTAAAATTCTATTTGTATTCTTTAGTCTGATCCAGCCAGTGAGACTCTCGAGACAATTAAAATGGTGTTTCCTTGTTCTTAGATCCTTTATCCTTAATTTTAAATCATTGGGTTTAGACATTACTTCGGTGCTTCTTAATTCTTTCAAAATGGCAGCAACATACCCCCTTTTGATTTCTTTCTAGCAAAGAATCCTATGGACAGTTAATTCCCGCGTGATACACCTTGAATCGAAAAAGTTTGATCAATGCCAACAAGTTTTGCTTTTGAATTGGAAACTTGCTCGAATTGATCCTTTCTATTTCTATATATAGAAGATATATTTACGAAGTTGTTCCAATTGATTGGCATTAACCCTAGACCTTTGTCCCCGAGAAATGAATTAATCCTTTCTACTCGAGCTCCATCGTAGACTATTTACAACCCAACAAAAAACGAAGGGTTCAAGTGTAACAGAACAAACAATGTCGAGCCAAGAGCACCCTCATTCCTAGACAAATTTAAAATGGTGGATTTTTAATCCACAACGGACCGTGTCCTTCAAGTCGCACGTTGCTTTCTACCACATCGTTTCAAACGAAGTTTTACCATAACATTCCTCTAATTTCGAACCGGTATGGAATTGATTCAATTATGGAATCATGAATAGTCATTGGTTCAGCTGTCCATAGACATCGTAATCTAGGCTTTTCTTCTATATTATTATATTATAATATGTGGAACTATTTTTCTGAAAAAGTCTTAGCAAGAGAGCATATTTATAACATACATAAATAATAAGAATATATAGATAATAGAAAGAAATATATAAACGAATAACTTTTTGAATCTGCATCTTCAAATGACTCAATAAGATAGATTAAATGATTTCCTACTTTTTCAAAGATTCCACTTAGAAGGACTCATTCAAAATATTTATTCAAAATATTTCTAATTGAAATTGAAAAAGTTTCCTATATTAGACATCATTATTTAATATTTATTTAATTTGAAGAAAATTGGACAATAAATATCCCGTTTGACCTTCATAGGAAGATAAGTCTTTTTAATTGACTCAGCACTGATCTAATTTCAAATAGATCAAAGAAAAGAAGAAAGAAATCCAAATTTTTCATGAAATGTATAAAAAAATGATGTAAGTTAAGATTTGAATCTTTATTCTTTTCATCTGACTACGAAAATCAAAATAAAAAAAAATAGGAAAGGTTTTTCGTATCTATCAGATAGACTGAATAGTTGTCACTGTTCTAGATATTCTATAACAGTGAATTGAAATAATGAATTGAAATAATTTCAGTTTAAATAATGAAAGGATTACAAATCTTTTTCACAAAAACCCCCAAATTCCATTATTGTCATTGAAATAAAACGATACATACCATATAAGCTAAACATTTCCTCATTTTATATGAGGAAATGATTGATATGTATTTTGTTTAACATGGGGTTGGGTAATATTTCAATAATCGACTCTTGTCATAAATAAAGTGAATAAAATCATAAAGGGTGGGATAAATCCCCCCTGCCTCAACCGTTACATAGATTCCCAATTTTTAATTAGAGCCAAACACAAAATACCTAAATAAAAATAAAACGAGATTCAAAGAAAAAACATCGGCTCTATCACATATTTCTATA